ATCAATGAAACGACATCAATTCAAATCCTGGATATTCGAATTGAGAGAGATATTGAGAGAGATCAAGAATTCTCACTATTTCTTAGATTCATGGATCAAATTCGATTCAGTGGGATCTTTCACTCACATTTTTTTCCACCAAGAACGTTTTATGAAACTCTTTGACCCCCGAATTTGGAGTATCCTACTTTCACGTGATTCACAGGGTGCAACAAGCAATCGATATTTCACGATCAAAGGTGTAGTACTGCTTGTAGTAGTGGTCCTTATATCTCGTATTAACAATCGAAAGATGGTCGAAAGAAAAAATCTCTATTTGATGGGGCTTCTTCCTATACCTATGAATTCCATTGGACCCAGAAAGGAGACATTGGAAGAATCTTTTTGGTCTTCCAATAGAAATAGGTTGATTGTTTCGCTCCTGTATCTTCCAAAAGGGAAAAAGATTTCTGAGAGTTGTTTCATGGATCCGCAAGAGAGTACTTGGGTTCTCCCAATAAATAAAAAGCGTATCATGCCTGAATCTAACCGGGGTTCGCGGTGGTGGAGGAACCGGATCGGAAAAAAGAGGGATTCTAGTTGTCAGATATCTAATGAAACCGTAGCTGGAATTGAGATCTCATTCAAAGAGAAAGATAGCAAATATCTGGAGTTTCTTTTTTTATCCTATACGGATGATCCGATCCGCAAGGACCATGATTGGGAATTGTTTGATCGTCTTTCTCCGAGGAAGAAACGAAACATAATCAACTTGAATTCGGGACAGCTATTCGAAATCTTAGGGAAAGACTTGATTTGTTATCTCATGTCTGCTTTTCGTGAAAAAAGACCAATTCAGGGGGAGAGTTTCTTCAAACAACAAGGAGCTGGGGCAACTATGCAATCCAATGATATTGAGCATGTTTCCCATCTCTTCTCGAGAAACAAGTGGGGTATTTCTTTGCAAAATTGTGCTCAATTTCATATGTGGCAATTCCGCCAAGATCTCTTCGTTAGTTGGGGGAAGAATCAGCACGAATCGGATTTTTTGAGGAACGTCTCGAGAGAGAATTGGATTTGGTTAGACAATGTGTGGTTGGTAAACAAGGATCGGTTTTTTAGCAAGGTACGGAATGTATTGTCAAATATTCAATATGATTCCACAAGATCTATTTTCGTTCAAGTAACGGATTCTAGCCAATGGAAAGGATCTTCTTCTGATCAATCCAGAGATCATTTCGATTCCGTTAGAAATGAGAATTCAGAATATCACACATTGATCGATCAAACAGAGATTCAGCAACTAAAAGAGAGATCGATTCTTTGGGATCCTTCCTTTCTTCAAACGGAACGAACAGAGATAGAATCAGATCGATTCCCGAAATGCCTTTTTGGATCTTCCTCCATGTCCTGGCTATTCACGGAACCTGAGAAGCGGATGAATAATCATCTGCTTCCGGAAGAAATCGAAGAATTTATTGGGAATCCTACAAGATCAATTCGTTCTTTTTTCTCTGACAGATGGTCAGAACTTCATCTGGGTTCGAATCCTACTGAGAGGTCCACTAGAGATCAGAAATTGTTGAAGAAAAAACAAGATGTTTCTTTTGTCCCTTCCAGGCGAGCGGAAAAGAAAGAAATGGTTGATATATTCAAGATAATTACGTATTTACAAGATACCGTCTCAATTCATCCTTCGGAACCAGATCCGGGATGTGATATGGTTCCGAAGGATGAACCGGATATGGACAGTTCCAATAAGATTTCATTCTTGAACAAAAATCCATTTTTTGATTTCTTTCATCTATTCCATGACCGGAACAAAGGGGGATACGCGTTACGCCACGATTTTTTTGAATCAGAAGAGAGATTCCCAGAAATGGCGGATCTATTCACTCTATCAATAACCGAGCCGGATCTGGTGTATCATAGGGGATTTGCCTTTTCTATTGATTCCTACGGGTTGGATCAAAAAAAATTCTTGAATGAGGTATTCAACTCCAGAGATGAATCGAAAAAGAAATCTTTATTGGTTCTACCTCCTCTTTTTTATGAGGAGAATGAATCTTTTTCTCGAAGGATCAGAAAAAAATCGGTCCGGATCTACTGCGGGAATGATTTGGAAGATCCCAAACTAAAAACAGCGGTATTTGCTAGCAACAACATAATGGAGGCAGTCAATCAATATAGATTGATCCGAAATCTGATTCAAATCCAATATAGCACCTATGGATACATAAGAAATGTATCGAATCGATTCTTTTTAATGAATAGATCCGATCGCAACTTCAAATATGGAATTCAAAGGGATCAAATAGGAAATGATACTCTGAATCATATAACTATAATGAAATATACGATCAACCAACATTTATCGAATTTGAAAAAGAGTCAGAAGAAATGGTTTGATCCTCTTATTTCTCGAACTGAGAGATCCATGAATCGGGATCCTGATGCATATAGATACAAATGGTCCAATGGGAGCAAGAATTTCCAGGAACATTTGGAACATTTCATTTCT